TAAACTTTACAAAAATCGTTTCATTAGCTCCCGAGGTATTATAAACCACCAGATAGAGTAGGCTATTTGAATGAAATCGAGTAGTAGATTGTGTATCACGTATATACCTTTCCTTTTTACATTTAATTTACAACAAAAGAATAAACGAAGAAAAGCATGTTGATTATATCAAAATTCGGAGCACCACAAATTTTAGGGCATCATGAGTAGGGACACCATTGCCGATATAATAACCTCGATAAGAAATGCTGACATGAATAGAAAGGGAACGGTTCGAATAACATCGACTAAAATCACGGAAACCCTTGTTAAAATACTTTTACGAGAAGGTTTTATCGAAAACGTGAGGAAACATCAGGAAAAAAACAAATATTTTTTGGTTTCAACTCTACGACATAGAAGGAATAGGAAAGGACCATATACAAAATTTTTAAATTTAAAACAGGTCAGCCGCCCTGGTCTACGAATCTATTCTAATTATCAACGACTTCCTAGAATTTTAGGTGGAATGGGGATTCTAATTCTTTCTACCTCTCGAGGTATAATGACAGACCGAGAGGCTCGACTAGAAAGAATTGGCGGAGAAATTTTATGTTATATATGGTAATCCCTCTGATATACGAATTGGATCCGAAATTTCCTATTTTTGAAAAAAAGAGAAAGGGCGGGTTATCTAATATCACTCCTCCTCCATCAGTTGAAACTTTAAAGGGGTTTTACCTGGAATGAAAGAAGAAAAATCGATTCATGAAGGTTTAATTATTGAATCACTTCCTAACGGCATGTTCCGGGTTCGTTTAGATAATGAGGATCTGATTCTAGGTTATGTTTCAGGAAGGATACGGCGTAGTTTTATACGAATCCTGCCGGGGGATAGAGTTAAAATTGAAGTAAGCCGTTATGATTCAACTAGAGGACGTATAATTTATAGACTCCGTAACAAGGATTCAACCGATTAAGTTGCTTTTCCACTTCTACATTCCGGAATACGAGATTTAAAATTTCAAGAAACTTATTTTCTTCCAAGAAACAGATTCGGAATTAAAGTAAGGAATTAAAAATATGAAAATAAGAGCCTCCGTTCGTAAAATTTGTGAAAAATGTCGACTAATTCGTAGGCGGGGACGGATTATAGTAATTTGTTCCAACCCGAAACATAAACAACGACAAGGATAATAAGTCTACTAATAAAGGAGACTTTCTAACGGACTCGATGTACAAATGATGTACAAAAAAAAAAAAAAGAAAAGATTTGTTTTGACATGAAATGGATATTTCCATATATCTCTGACTCATATTTATGAGACAATAAAATATGGCAAAACCCATACCAAGAATTGGTTCACATAGGAATAGGCGTATTAATTCACGTAAGAGTGCACGTAAAATACCAAAGGGGGTTATTTATGTTCAAGCCGGTTTCAACAATACCATTGTGACTGTTACAGATGTACGAGGTCGAGTGGTTTCTTGGGACTCCGCCGGCACTTGCGGGTTCAAAGGGGCAAAAAGAGGGACACCGTTTGCTGCTCAAACCGCAGCAGGAAACGCTATTCGTAAAGTAGTCGAGCAAGGTATGCAACGAGCAGAAGTCATGATAAAGGGTCCTGGTCTCGGAAGGGATGCAGCATTACGAGCTATTCGTAGAAGCGGCATACTGTTAAGTTTCGTACGCGATGTAACCCCCATGCCGCATAATGGCTGTCGACCCCCTAAAAAAAGACGTGTGTAAAAATAAACTAAGCATTGAAGGGATTTCAAGAGAAATAAATGACTCAACGATCTGATCTATTATCTATAATATTACTATGGTTCGAGAGAAAATAAGAGTATCTACTCGGACACTGCAGTGGAAGTGTGTTGAATCAAGAACAGATAGTAAACGTCTTTATTATGGACGCTTTATTCTATCTCCACTTATGAAAGGTCAAGCCGACACAATAGGAATTGCGATGCGCAGAGCTCTGCTTGGAGAAATAGAAGGAACATGTATTACACGCGCAAAGTCTGAGAAAATACCACACGAATATTCTACTATAGTAGGGATTCAAGAATCAGTACATGAAATTTTAATGAATTTGAAAGAAATTGTATTGAGAAGCAATTTATATGGAACCTGTGATGCGTCTATTTGTGTTAGGGGACCTGGATGTGTAACTGCTCAAGATATCATCTCACCACCTTATGTGGAAATTGTTGATACTACACAACATATAGCTAACTTGACGGAACCAATAGATTTGCGTATTGAATTACAACTCGAGAGGAATCGCGGATATCGTATAAAAACGCCAAATAACGTTCAAGACGTAAGTTATCCTATAGATGCTGTATTCATGCCTGTTCGAAATGTGAATCATAGTATTCATTCGTATAGTAATGGGAATGAAAAACAAGAGATACTTTTTCTCGAAATATGGACAAACGGCAGTTTAACTCCTAAAGAAGCACTTTATGAAGCCTCTCGGAATTTAATTGATTTATTTATTCCCTTTCTATA